AATGAAGTGCCTGAGAAAAAGGGTCATTTTGATAGAATGAAAAATGCAATCTAATTGCCTTTATTATTTAATACAGAATTAAACTGTTCTTGAAATATCAAAAATTCCTGTGCGTCGTACACTAATAAATAAAAAGATAAGCTAATTAAGCTAATAGGTTCATACCCTTTATATGAGAGTATTACCCTCTCTCTTTTTAATTTCAACTAATCTATCTAAATTATTATTTTCCGGAACACTTATTATAGGAACTATAATTACAATTACATCAAAATCCTGAGTATTAATGTGAATTGGCCTAGAAATAAATCTATTATCATTTATCCCAATAATAAATAGAAATAAAAACCCATATGAAAATGAAGCAGCTATAAAATATTTTATTACACAAGCTATAGCTTCAATAATTTTATTATTATCAGTAATAATATCAAGTATATTTGAAGTTAATAATATAATGATTAATATTTTATTGATAAGAAGTTTATTCACCAAAATAGGAGCTGCTCCTTTTCATTTATGGTTTCCAATAGTTATACAAGGATTAACTTGAAGAAATGCTTTCATTCTTATAACATGACAAAAAATCGCCCCTATGTTAATATTATCCTATCAAATCTTGAATAGATTTTCAACCATATGCATTGTAATTATAAGAGTATTAATTGGTGCTGGGGGAGGGTTTAACCAAACATCTTTACGAAAAATTATAGCTTATTCGTCAATTGGCCACTTGGGATGATTAATTATAGCAATATTAATGGGAATTAAATACTGATTTATTTATTTTATTGTTTATACAATATTAAATATTGCCGTAATCATTATTTTAAAGATAAATTCGTTATATCACCTCCCCCAAGTTTTTCTATTAAAAACAAAAAGATCCGTAAAAATAATTTTATTTATAAGAATATTATCTTTGGGGGGAATACCCCCATTCTTAGGGTTTTTGCCTAAATGAATAATAATTCAAAATATCACTAACAACGAAAATTTTATTATAATTATAATCATAGTTATAGTAACTATAATCACTTTATTTTATTATTTACGAATAATATATAGAGCCTTCACTTTTCATAGTCAAACAGTCCTTTGAGAAAATAGAAATAAAACCTTAGCTATAGTAATTTTATCTATAGCAATCTCAATTGCTGGAATCCCATTATTATGTTACATTAATTTGTATTAAAATCTTATGTTAATTAAACAAATAGCCTTCAAAGTTATAAATAAGAGTAATTAGCCTCTTAGGTTTTAGCTAAAAATAACAACTCTAGAATTGCAGTCTAATATCATAATTTGACTATAAAACCTAGCAAGAGAGGTTCAATAATAATCCTCGTTCATAGATTTACAGTCTATTGTCTATTTCTCAACCATCTTACTTTATTAAAGGGACATTAATAATAATTAATGATTGAAGTATGCGACAGTGATTATTTTCTACGAACCATAAGGATATTGGAACATTATATTTAATATTTGGGGCATGAGCAGGAATAGTTGGTACAGCCTTAAGAATGTTAATTCGAATTGAATTAGGACAGCCAGGTTCTCTGATTGGAGACGACCAAATCTACAATGTAGTTGTAACAGCACACGCTTTTGTTATAATTTTTTTCATAGTAATACCTATTATAATTGGAGGGTTTGGTAATTGGTTAGTACCATTAATACTAGGGGCACCTGATATAGCATTTCCACGACTTAATAATATAAGTTTCTGACTTTTACCGCCTTCATTAACACTACTATTAGCAAGTAGTCTAGTAGAAAGAGGAGCAGGTACAGGCTGAACAGTATACCCACCATTAGCTGGAGCTATTGCTCATGCAGGAGGCTCAGTTGATTTAACCATCTTCTCTTTACATTTAGCCGGTGTTTCATCAATTTTAGGGGCAATCAATTTCATCACAACAACTATCAACATAAAGTCACCAGGTATAAAACTAGATCAGATACCTTTATTTGTTTGAGCTGTAGTAATTACTGCAGTATTATTACTATTATCGTTACCGGTTTTAGCTGGTGCAATTACAATATTATTAACCGACCGTAATATTAACACTTCATTCTTTGATCCTGCTGGGGGAGGAGACCCTATCCTTTACCAACATTTATTTTGATTTTTTGGTCATCCAGAGGTTTACATTTTAATTTTACCTGGGTTTGGAATAATTTCCCATATTATTGCTCAAGAAAGAGGGAAAAAGGAAACCTTTGGAGTATTGGGCATGATTTATGCTATAGTAGCAATTGGGTTATTAGGATTTGTAGTCTGGGCTCATCATATATTCACTGTAGGTATAGATGTAGATACTCGAGCATACTTCACATCAGCTACAATAGTAATTGCTGTACCTACAGGAATTAAGATTTTTAGTTGACTAGCCACATTACACGGTAGTCAATTAAATTATAGCCCATCTCTATTATGAGCGCTAGGCTTTGTATTTTTATTTACAGTGGGTGGTCTCACTGGGGTAGTATTAGCAAATTCATCAATTGATATTGCTATACATGATACTTACTATGTAGTAGCACATTTTCACTATGTACTATCAATAGGGGCCGTATTCGCAATTATAGGAGGATTAATTCATTGGTTCCCTTTATTTAGAGGTGTCAGAATGAATAGTCAAATATTAAAAACACAATTTTTAATCATATTTATTGGAGTGAATCTTACATTTTTTCCTCAACATTTCTTAGGACTAGCTGGAATACCACGACGGTATTCAGATTACCCAGATGCATATACCGCCTGAAATATTGTTTCGTCAGTAGGAAGAAGAATTTCAATAATTGGAGTTATCATATTATTATTCATCATATGAGAAGCACTCAGCTCACAGCGCGAAGTATTATCCACAAATGCACTAAATACATCAATTGAATGGTATCAAAAAACCCCCCCAACTGAGCACAGATTCACTGAATTACCACTAATAATTAAGTTTTAATGTGGCAGATAAGTGCTAGGGATTTAAGCTCCTTCCATGGAGGTACCATTTTTCCTCCCATTAAAAATGGCTACCTGAGCACAAATTAATTTCCAAGAAGCAGCATCACCTATAATGGAACAAATAGTTTATTTTCATGATCATACAATAATAATCCTAGTAGTTATTACAGTTATAGTAGGGTATATTATAGTATCATTATGTTGAAACAATCAATTAAATCGAAATCTATTAGATGGACAAAAAATTGAAACTGCATGGACAGTATTACCGGTATTCGTATTAATTATAATTGCATTACCATCATTACGACTTTTATACCTTATAGATGAAGTCAGAGAGCCATCTATTACCCTAAAAACAGTAGGACACCAATGATATTGAAGTTATGAATATTCAGATTTTAAGGAAATTGAATTCGACTCATATATAATTCCAAATAATGAGTTAGAAAAGGGTATACCACGACTATTAGAAGTTGATAATCGGGCTGTATTACCTATACAAGCACAAGTACGAATTCTAGTTACAGCAGCAGATGTTCTACATTCATGAACTGTGCCTTCATTAGGTGTCAAGGTTGATGCAACACCAGGACGTATTAACCAAACAAATTTTTTTATAAACCGGCCTGGATTATTTTACGGCCAATGTTCTGAAATTTGTGGGGCAAATCACAGATTTATACCAATTACAATTGAAAGAGTTAAAACTAATACATTTATTGAATGAATTCAAAAAATAAGTGAAGCCTCAATAGGTGACTGAAAGTAAGTGTTGGTCTCTTAAACCATAATATAGTAAAGTAACGAAATACTCCTAATGAAGAGATTAGTTAAAATCAATAACATTAGTATGTCAAACTAAAATTACCAATATAATTGTACCTCTTAATTCCTCAAATAGCTCCAATAAGATGACTTATTTTATTTCTATTTTTCTCTATTATATTGATTATATTCTCAACAATAAATTATTATCACTATACCCCAATGATTAAAAAAAGAGAAAAAACGTCATTTAAAAAGTTAACAATAAATTGAAAATGATAACAAATTTATTCTCAGTATTTGACCCTACATCATCTATCTTGAATATTTCAATAAATTGGATATCAACATTTATAGGTTTAATATTGATTCCAATAATATTCTGATTAATTCCTACACGATTAACTATTTTCTGAAATATTATTATTAATACTTTATACAAAGAATTTAAAACTCTATTAGGAGTTTCAGGAATGAATGGTAGAACATTCATCTTCATTTCAGTATTTTCATTAATTATATTTAATAACTTTATAGGATTATTCCCATATATTTTTACTAGATCAAGTCATTTAGTATTCACATTAACATTAGCATTGCCACTATGATTAAGATTTATAATCTACGGTTGGGTAAATCATACCCAACATATATTTGCACATCTAGTACCCCAAGGCACCCCTCCAATTTTGATACCCTTCATGGTTTGCATCGAGACAATTAGTAACATAATTCGACCAGGGACCTTAGCAGTCCGGTTAGCTGCAAATATAATTGCAGGGCATTTATTAATGACTTTATTAGGAAATACTGGACCTTCGGTTACTTACAGTATTATAGTAATTTTAATTACTACCCAAATTTTACTGTTAATACTAGAATCAGCAGTAGCAATTATCCAATCATATGTATTCGCTGTATTAAGAACACTTTATTCTAGAGAGGTAAATTAATGTCAACACACCAAAATCACCCATATCATCTAGTAGATCAAAGACCATGACCACTAACAGGAGCCATTGGAGCTATAGCAATAGTGACAGGACTAGTAAAATGATTCCATATATATAACATTCAACTTATAATAGTTGGTACTATTTTAGTTATGCTAACTATATATCAATGATGGCGTGATATTTCACGAGAAGGCACATTTCAAGGGTTACACACATATCCAGTAGTTATTGGATTACGATGAGGTATAGTATTGTTTATTACATCAGAAGTATTATTCTTTTTTTCATTCTTCTGAGCCTATTTTCATAGAAGACTAGCACCAGCGGTAGAACTAGGTACTATATGACCCCCTAAGGGGGTTAGAGCATTTGACCCTATATCAATTCCGATGTTAAATACTGCTATTTTATTATCATCAGGTGTAACAGTTACATGAGCTCACCATGGGTTAATAGAAAATAACCATTCACAGACAATACAAGGATTATTTTTTACGGTAATCCTAGGCTTATATTTCACCCTGTTACAAGCGTACGAGTATATTGAAGCACCCTTTACAATTGCGGACTCAGTCTATGGATCAACATTTTTCGTAGCAACAGGATTTCATGGACTTCACGTAATTATTGGAACTACATTCCTGTTAGTATGTTTAATACGACACTATTCTAATCACTTCTCATCAAATCACCACTTTGGATTCGAAGCAGCAGCTTGGTACTGACATTTTGTAGATGTAGTCTGATTATTTTTATATATTTCAATCTACTGATGAGGTAATTAAATTTATTTAGTATAAAAGTATAATTGACTTCCAATCAATAGGTCTGAACTATTTCAGAATAAATATTGAATTATATAGCAATTATATCAATAACATTAATAATAATTACTACTGTAATTATAATAATTGCATCAACTTTATCAAAAAAATCAATTATTGATCGAGAAAAAAGAACCCCATTTGAATGTGGATTTGATCCCTTTTATGTAGCCCGTATTCCATTCTCACTAAAGTTTTTCTTAATTACTGTAATTTTCTTAATTTTTGATGTAGAGATTGCAATTATTTTACCAGTAATTATAACAATAGAAGCATCTATACCATTAAGTTGAATAGTAACATTTACATTATTTATCGTAATTTTATTAGTAGGGCTGTACTATGAATGATTTCACGGAGCCCTTGAATGATCAATATAGGATAGTAGTTAAATATAACATTTGAATTGCACTCAGAAAGTATTGAATCTTCAATCTATCTTGAATGAAAAGTGAAAAATCACAATCAGTTTCGACCTGACCATTTGGTATATTATACCTTCATTTATTAATTGAAGCCAAAAAGAGGCATACTACTGTTAATAGTAAAACTGAGCAAATAACTCCAATTAAAAGAATAGGCTAGATGCAAGAGCAAGCTGCTAACTTGGCTCTTTAGCGGTTTAATTCCGTTAATATTCTTTAATTTATATAGTTTATAAAAACATTACATTTTCATTGTAAAAATAAAAGATCACTTTTTATAAATGTCTTAAAACGTTACCGTCATCATTACAGCTTCAATGTAAGGCTTTAAATTTAAGCTATCAAAACAAAATATTATTAATCAAAATAAAACAAAGAAGATAAAAGATATTAAATAAGTTTTAATCAAATTAAACTGAAATAATTGATTATATAAAGAAGTACTTTTAATAACATTAAAGATACCCTGACCACCAAAAGTTTCACATCACCCATGATCAAATCTTTTAGTTATAAATGAACCAGAAGATAAAAAAGGTATTACAAATCCCTTAGTTCTAATGAACGGTATAAATCACATGCTCCCAACAAAATAAGTCCAGGTAGTATAATAAATACTAATTATATTATAATTATAATTACCACCAGAAAATAAATAACCAATCCCTGCCCCCAAAAAAGTCACCAAAAAGGCTAATGTTTTCAAAAAAAAAGGTAAACAAATTATTGAAGGGGCAGGGAAAACAATTCAAGAAATTAAACTACCCCCTAAAACAGCCATAAAAACCATCCCTAATATTCCCTTTAGTATAAATCAATTTTCATCTCTAATACAGAGAGAAGAAGATAATCTAGTATCACCAAATATAACAAAATAAAGTAAACGAATTGTATAACAAGCAGTCAACCCAGTTGAAACAAAATAAAATATAAAAGAAACTATGTTAACAAAACTCATAGAAGTAACCTCTAAAATTAAATCCTTAGAATAAAATCCCGCAAGAAAAGGCATACCACACAAAGCCAAATTAGAAATACAAAAACATATAGAAGTTAATGGTAAATAATTAATTAACCCTCCCATAAAACGAATATCCTGACAATCACCTAAATTATGAATAATAACTCCAGCACATATAAATAATAAAGCTTTAAATAAGGCATGAGTTATTAAATGAAAAAAGGCCAAATCTGGAAGACCCATAGATAAAATGCTTATTATTAAACCCAACTGACTTAAAGTAGAAAGGGCAATAATTTTTTTTAAATCAAACTCGAAATTTGCGCCAAGGCCAGATATAAATATAGTCATACCACCAATAAGCAATAAATAACTAGAATAGCCAGTTCTAATAATTAAAGGATTAAATCGAATTATTAAATAAACCCCAGCAGTAACCAAAGTAGAAGAATGAACTAAAGCAGAAACAGGTGTAGGTGCAGCTATAGCTGCAGGAAGCCAAGAAGAAAAAGGAATCTGAGCACTCTTAGTTATAGCTGCAAAAATTATTAAAAATGAAATAATTTTCAATTCAATAGAATTAGATAAAAAATCCACATAAAAAACATAATTTCAGGATCCAAAATTAAGTATTCAAGCAATACCAATTAAAAAAGCAACATCACCCAAACGATTAGATAAAACAGTCAATATTCCAGCACTAAAAGACTTAAAATTTTGATAATAAATAACTAACAAATAAGAAATTAAACCTAGCCCATCCCACCCTAGTAAAATGGAAATCAAATTGGGACTAACAATTAACAATATTATGGATAATACAAAGAGTAATACCAAAAAAACAAAACGAAGTATAAAAATATCCCCCTCCATATAACCAGCACTATAAAAGATAACTATTGAAGAAATAAATAAAACTAAACTCATAAAAAATAAACAAACCCAATCGAACAAAAAAGTTATAACAATAGAAGTAGAATTCAAACAAAAAACTTCCCAATCAACAAAATAACAAATATTATAAACAGAAAAATAAAGACCAAAGAAGAAAAAAACTGAACTAAAAAAAAACAAAAAAATAAATCTAATATTACAAATTATAGAACGTCAATAAATTACCCAAGGTAAATAAATTTACATCCACGGCACCACAAACCGATATTTTAATTAAACTACTTTAGGGTATAGCCAATCAAATAACAAATTAAATTTAACAATAAATAAATTTAAAGGAATTCAATGCAAAAATAATAATAAATACTCACGTAAATAACCAGAATTTAGTCTATAAACACAAGAAAAAATCTTACCATGTTGAGAAAAAGAATATAAATAAAGAGTATAAGCAGCACTAAAAAAGGACAATAAACATACCACAAATAATGAAATTCAGCTTCAAGAGATAATTCCATTTAAAAGACTAATTTCTCCCAGTAAGTTCAATGTAGGAGGGGCAGCTATATTAGCAGAACAGAGTAAAAATCATCAAAGCCCCATTCTAGGTATTAAGTTTATTAACCCTTTATTGATTAATAGTCTACGACTACCCACACGCTCATAAGAAATATTAGCTAAACAAAATATTCCAGAGGAACAAAGACCATGAGCAATTATTAAACTATAAGAACCTCTTAACCCTCAATAAGTTATAGTACATAAACCCCCTAAAACAATACCTATATGAGCCACAGAAGAATAAGCAATTAAAGATTTTAAATCAACTTGCCGTAAACAAATTAATCTAACCAAAAGACCACCTAATAAACTAACACCAACAATTATAATATTGAAAGTAGACCCTAGCTTAAAGATAAGTGAAAATACACGAAGTAACCCATACCCTCCTAACTTTAATAAAACCCCAGCCAAAATTATCGAACCAGCAACAGGGGCCTCAACATGAGCTTTGGGTAATCAAAGATGAAAAATAAATATAGGTATTTTAACTAAAAAAGCAAGAACCATAGAAATATAAACATAAAAGCCAAAATCCAAGTTCAAAAGAAAAAAACATATATAAATATTTAAGGTATTTAAAGTAAAATAAAAATTAAAAATAGAAATCAATAATGGCAAAGAAGCAAATAAAGTGTAAAAAAGTAAATAAATACCAGCCTGTATACGCTCAGGCTGGTAACCCCAACCCAGAATGAGAAAAAATGTAGGAATTAATGAAGATTCAAAAAATAAATAAAACATAAATAATCTTCTAGTAGAGAAAGTCAACACTAAAAAAAAAAGTAATAATAAAACCAGAGAAAACAAGAATAAAAAAAAATTATAATGATTATAAACAGACCCACTAGACAAAAATATTAAACAACAAATTCAAAATCTTAAGAGAATAAACCCATAACTTAAAACGTCAGAACAAAAATAGTAATCGATATTGCAAACAAAAAAATTCAAATAACCAAAAACCAAATAAATAAAAGATCCTAAGAATAAGAAAGACAAAATATATCAATAATTAATAAAAAAACATAAAGGGGTCATAAAAACGATAAAAAAAATAAACTTTAACATTGTAATATATTAAAAGACCCAAAATAATCAGTACCATGACTACGAATTATACAAACCAAAATTGAAAGACCAAGAGCACCCTCACAAACACTAAATGTAAGAAAATACATTAAAAAATAAAGATCATAAAAATTACAAATTAACAAGAAAAACATAAAAAAATAAACCACTAAAACAATAAATTCAAGTCTAAGTAAAGTAGAAAGTAAATGCTTACGATTACTAACAAAAGAAAACAATCCACAAAAAAAGAAAACCCCTAAAAACAAGCTATAAAATATTAACATTAGTTCAAGTAGTGTAAAATAAAACGTTGGTCTTGTAAATCAAAAATGAGAAAAGTTCTCCTAGAACTAAACCCCCTACCTCAGAGAGGTATAATTATATACATCATTAACCTCCAAAATTAATATTTTAAATAAACTACTCTCTGCATTAGACAATTAATACTATTAATAGCTAGATCAATTAATACCATTATGTTTACTTTTATAAAGCACCCTATATCCATAGGGATTACCTTAATAACACAAACCATCATTATTTGTTTAATCACAAATAATATGTTTACTATTATAAAGCACCCTATATCCATAGGGATTACCTTAATAACACAAACCATCATTATTTGTTTAATCACAAATAATATGTCATATAACGCTTGATTTTCTTACATCTTATTTCTTGTATTTCTAGGGGGAATACTAGTATTATTTATTTACATAACCAGAGTAGCATCAAATGAACTTTTTGAAAAGAATAATAACCTATTAATAGGGATAGTATCAACAGTAATTATTATCTTAATTTTTATAGACCCTGCATTACTATCTAATGCAACAGACGAATTTTTGAAAATTGAAATTACAGAAAGAAAAAATAGTATAATAATATTATTTAATTACCCTACCAGAATTTTAACTACAATAGCTGTTATATATTTATTTTTAACTTTAATTGTAGTAGTTAAAATAACTGAATTATATCAAGGACCATTACGGTCTAACTAATGAATAAACCAATACGTTTAATACATCCTTTATTTAAAATTGGCAACAACGCTTTAGTTGATTTACCAACCCCTTCAAATATTTCAATTTTGTGAAATTTTGGGTCATTATTGGGGCTATGTTTAATTTTACAAATTGCCACAGGGTTGTTCCTAGCCATGCATTACACAGCTAATATTGATATAGCATTTTATAGAGTGAATCACATCTGTCGAGATGTAAATTATGGGTGATTATTACGAACACTCCATGCAAATGGAGCATCATTCTTCTTTATTTGCATCTATATACACATTGGACGTAATATATATTATGGATCATACAAGTACATACACACATGATCTGTGGGGGTAATTATTCTATTTTTAGTTATAGGGACAGCTTTCATAGGGTATGTCCTGCCATGAGGGCAAATATCTTTTTGAGGTGCTACTGTTATTACCAACTTATTATCAGCAGTACCCTATCTTGGGACTACAATAGTACAATGAGTGTGAGGGGGGTTTGCTGTTGACAATGCTACGCTAACACGATTTTTCACTTTTCATTTTGTTTTACCTTTTATTGTTGCAGCTGCAACAATAGTACACCTTTTATTTTTACATCAAACAGGTTCAAATAATCCAGTAGGTTTAAATAGAGACAGAGATAAAGTTCCATTCCACCCTTATTTTTCATGAAAGGATATTGTAGGGTTCCTAGTAATAATTATATTATTAGTACTTTTATCATTAATTAACCCATATATACTAGGGGATCCAGACAATTTTATTCCAGCTAACCCTTTAGTAACTCCAGTACATATTCAACCAGAATGATATTTTCTTTTTGCATATGCCATTCTGCGATCTATCCCTAATAAATTAGGAGGGGTAATTGCACTCGTAATATCAATTGCAATTTTATTTATTATACCTTTATACTCAAGAAAATTCCGGGGACTCCAATTTTACCCATTAAATCAAATTTTATACTGAAGTATAGTAAGCATCGTAATTCTATTAACTTGAATTGGAGCACGACCAGTAGAAGAGCCATATATTGTTACTGGACAAATTTTAACAGTATTATACTTTTCATATTATATCTTGCAGCCTACTTTAATTAAAATTTGGGACAAAATAACAAATTAACTAATAAGCTTTAAGAAGCATGTGTTTTGAAAGCACAAGATAAAGTGATGACTTTATTAGTTTTTACTAACTTTTATACATTAAACTAGCACTCATATAATAATTATTTTTAAACCCATAAAAAAAAGTAAATAATTCAATGCCACAGGCAAAAAGCTCTTTCAAGCTAAATATATCAATTTATCATAACGATAACGTGGTAAAGTACCACGAACTCAAATAAAACAAAATGAAATAAAGGATAGCTCCACAAAAAAAAAAATAGAATGTAAGTAACTTCCCAAGAAGATTAATACAAAAAGTATTCTTATAAATAAAATACTAGCATATTCAGATATAAAAATCAAAGCAAATCCCCCTCTTCTATATTCAATATTAAACCCAGAAACTAACTCTGATTCACCTTCAGCAAAATCAAAAGGAGTTCGATTAGTTTCAGCTAAACAAGAAGCAAACCAGGCAATCATTAAAGGAAACGACAAAAACATAAATCAAATATATTCCTGAAATAGTATAAATCTATTCAGTGAATACCCTTCACTCAAAAAAATAAAAGACATCAAAATTAAAGCAAGTCTTACTTCATAAGAAATAGTTTGAGCAACAGCACGAAGGCCTCCCAGGAGAGCATAAACAGAGTTAGAAGATCAACCAGCAATAATAACAGTATAAACACCTAATCTTGTACAACACAAAAAAAAAATTAAACCTAAATTAAAATTTACATTACCAAAATAAAAAGGAAAAACAAGTCAACAAAATAAAGAGATAAACAAACTCATCACAGGGGAAAAATAATATGGCAAGTAATTAGAACTTATAGGAAAAGTCTGTTCTTTATTAAATAACTTAATAGCATCAGAAAAAGGTTGAACAACCCCACAATAACCCACTTTATTAGGACCCTTACGAATTTGTATGTATCCTAAAACCTTACGTTCTAATAAAGTTAAAAAAGCTACACCAACTAACACACAAACCACCAAAATAATAGAACCAAAAAAATTAAGAAAAATATCATTTAAGTACAAGTACTATTTGTAAGAAATTCTTACATAAATGGATTCTAAATCCATAACACTTATCTGCCAAAATAGTTAATTGCATTCAAGTAATAAAAATTATTTTAAAGCAATGGTCCTTTCGTACTAAAAGCTAAATAAAATTTGAGGATAGAAACCGACCTGGCTTAAGCCGGTCTGAACTCAGATCATGTAAGAATTTAAAGGTCGAACAGACCTATTAATTTAGCTACTACACCAAACTATAATCTTAATCCAACATCGAGGTCGCAAGCCTTTTTGTAAATTTGAACTCCAAAAAAAGATTACGCTGTTATCCCTAAGGTAACTTAATCTAACAATCAATAATAATGGATCAAAAGTTCATAAATTTATGTTTAAAGAATAAAAAAGTTAATTATTTATTTCTGTCACCCCAACAAAATATTAAATTATTATAATAACTAAATATAAATCAACAATTCATTAAAAAATATAATATAAAGCTCTATAGGGTCTTCTCGTCCTTCAATACCATTTAAGCTTTTTAACTTAAAAATTAAATTTTAAATTATAAAAATGAGACAGCTAATGATTCGTTAAACCCTTCATTCCAGCCCTCTATTAAAAGACTAATGATTATGCTACCTTTGCACGGTCAAAATACCGCGGCCGTTAAAAATTTCACTGGGCAGGTCAGACCTCCAAAATAAACAAGAGGACATGTTTTTGATAAACAGGCGAACACAAAAATTTGCCGAGTTCCTTATTAATAAATTTACACAAAATTTATAATATACAATAAATTAATATACTAATTTAACCATTATTACTTCTAATTAAAGATTAATTAGAAAATTTTAATATTTAATTAAATAAAACAAAAATCAAATATATAAAGAGATATACTATAACGTAATAAAAAGATGAAAGATTATAATCCTACTATAAACAAAAAATATATAAATTATAAAATATTAATAGAGCTTGTCCCCTATTAATTAAAATTTAATTAATCTAATTCTAATAAAGAAGAAAAAGAAAAAGTAAAATTAAATTAAATTTATTTCTTAAAAAACTAGATACCCTTATAAACGAATAAAATTTCTCATCTAACAAATATTTTCTATAATTATGTTACACTAAAAAAATTAAATTGTTAGCTCTTATAAGATCGAGAAATTAAAATAAATTAAATAAAATTGATTAACCCTGATACAAAAGGTATTACAAATAAAGTATACTTTTATAGAATTAAATATTTCAAAATATTTCAAAATACCCTCACGGTACTTATGTACTTTCACTAAAAAATTAATTTCAATTATATATACTCAAAACAAAAATATTTTTTAAAAATAAAATAAAAAAAAATTAAAGTAATTCATTTATTAATCAATTCAAACTGAGTTACACAGTTTCTATCTCAGTGTAAGTGAAAAGTTCTTTATATAAACTATGAATTGAAAACTTTCTAGATACATCTTCCGATACATCTACTTTGTTACGACTTATCTCACCTTATTATGAGAGCGACGGGCGATGTGTGCATATTTTAGAGCTAAAATCAAAAAGCCTAAAAAACAAATTTACAATCAAATCCAACTTCAATATAAATATAAACATATAAATTCGCATAAATATTTTTATTGTAACCCATCTCCACTTCAATATAAGCTTCACCTTGACCTGACATATGTATATTAAATAATTAAGAAAATTAACTCTAAAAAGATATTCTTATGACGGAGGTATAAAAACTATATACAAATTAAAGTACGTTAAATCGTGGACTGTCGATTACGGGACAGGTTCCTCTGAAAAGACTAAAATACCGCCAAATCCTTTGGGTTTAAAGACCATAACTAATAATACCCAGGTATTATATTTATACTTAGAATAAAAGGGTATCTAATCCTAGTTTAATTTCTAAGTTTCGTAGGATATAAAAATTTATTTTACATAAAAATATAAATTTCACCTAAAAATTTTAAAGAAAATAAAAAAATAAAATGACTACTAACCAATAATAATCTTTTTCTCCAATCGTGTAACCGCGGTTGCTGGCACGAAATATACCGGAAATATAAAATTTGCTGTATCCAAAAATACTTGATTAAACAATAAAAATTACTACAATAATTATCTTTTAGAGACCAAAAATAGTATGTAAAAACAAAAATAAAAAGATCATTTAGCAAGGATAAAACTTCTTATTTGTAAAAATTAATAGTAAATACATAAGAAAATAATTTGACGTAAAACAATTAAGCAAAAATAAGTTAGTATACTTCCTCCCCATAAAATGAGAAAAGATGGGGACATTCATCTTAGTTAAAATTAACTAAACTATGTGATATTATAAAGGGGCGTTTAGCAAGCATAATTTCTCTTATTTGTAAAAATTAATAGTAAATACATAAGAAAATAATTTGACGTAAAACAATTAAGCAAAAATAAGTTAGTATACTTCCTCCCCATAAAATGAGAAAAGATGGGGACATTATTATATATATATAAATAATAACTCTATCATATAATAATTAATTATATAAATATTAAATTCTTATATAATATTTTATAATTATTTAATATAATATAAATATTTATTATATTAATAAATAGATATTAATTCTCTTTAATTTTTTAATTTAATTTGGTTAGATAATTAATATGTAGTAGATATTATTATTATTTAAATATGAAATCCCTATAAATTAGGGCTATTTTATTACTAAAAATGTTTAACATTGATCTAAGAATGTATACGTTAAATTTATGAAACAAGAACTAATTTTTTCAATAAA